TCAATCACTTCGCGTCCATTCGATGCATCCACTATGGTTATTTCGTATCCCCCTTTTTCTTTTCGTAAAATTTTGCTTATTATCCCTCCTGCCGTAGCATTATAAACTGTATTGTTACTTTTGCTACCATCAGGATAAATCTGACCTCTCCCCCTGTTTCCACCTACGTATATAGGATATTTTAAGAAATGAATATCTTTATTAGTAGCAGGATCTGGGGCAAGAATAGGAAAGGTTATTTCACTATATTTTTGACCAGGAACAGGACCTATCACAAGAATATTTTTTTTATTGGGGCGATAATTCTGAAAAGATAGATTTCCTATCTTTTCTTTCATCTCGGGTGAAATACGATCGGGGGGGGCTAATTCAAACCCCTCCGGTAAAATAAGAACGGCTCCCACATTCAAAGCTCCTTTTTTACCATTAGCTAGAACTTGTTTTAGTTGCATATCATAAGGAATTTTAACAACCGCTTCAAATACAGTATCAGGAAGTACCGTTTGTGGAACCTCAATATCCACGGGCTTATTAGCTAAATGGCAGTTGGCACATACAATACGCCCAGTTGCCTCTCGTGGATTTTCATAATTCTGCTGGGCAAAAATCGGATATGCACTTGAAATGGATGCCCAAGTTATTATATATATCATAAGTGAGACAGAGATGGAGCGAGTAATCTCTTCCCTTATCCAAGAAAGGGTATTTCTAGTTTGCATGGTCCAATCATTTATCCCGAAAATTTCTACAATAAAGTTAGGTAGGTCGATAATATACTTCCCTAGCCACAATTCTGCTATTTACATTTACTGAAAAAAATCAAATTTTTTAAATATACTAAATATACAAGGAATCCCTCATGGGTAAAAAGAGTAAAGTAAATACGACTTTGATTTGGTTATGATGTATAAGGTACGAAAGATTTGAATTGGATCAGTGAATCATTTTTTAGTCATTTATTGCATGATAAATCACTACAAGTGACGGAGATACACGATTTAAATAACGAAAGATCCAATATTTAAAAATTGTATCAAGAATGACTGGAAAGGTAGAAACTAGACCAGATAAAATTTGCTCATAATGAGCAAACCCAAAATCTTTGTAAATATAACCAATCATTAGTTCCCAACCGTGAGGCGAATGGAATCCGATACATAAATCAGTTAATAAAAGAATCGAAAAAGCTTTAATTGTATCACTTAAATTATATATGAATTCTTGAACCCAAGAATTCATATAAAAAAGCTTTTCCTTACCCCAAAAGGAATAACCACTTAGAATAACGAAAGATATTAGATTTGTCGAGAAGTGCAAGATTGTATGGATACGATACTCATTGTGTATCTTGATGAATTGGATCGTTTCTTTGTGGATTCCTAGACGAAATTGTTGTAAATCGGTTTCTGGGTATTCCTTTATCATTTCATCGAGCTGGAATAGGTCCTCTAATTGTATGAATTTTTCTAGAACACTTTTTTCTTGAATATCATTCAAAAAAGTTTCGCATTGTCTAGTATTCCACCAATTAGTAATCCAAGTTTTCAAACTTTTATTACAGCAGAGAGAGATCAACCAGGGCAAAAAGACTATAGATGTAAAATAAAAAAAAGGAATGAATGCTTTCTTTTTTGCCATTTTGAAGCTGTGAATTGTTAATGAACCTACCTCATTTGTTGATTCTATTAGATCTACTATTTCTATCGAGCATGAGTTTCTATTCTAATTCGAATAGAATGTATTGAGCCTATGAATCCATTTTCTCTTTTTCTTTTGATTCAATACTTAGTCTTTGCTTTGAATCTAGAAAGAATACCGAAATAGACGCAGAATACACTTCCAATTTGGATCAAGAAAAAATTTTTGTTTCCAGGATGTTACCCCCCCCTCTTTTCGATCAATACTAAAAGAACTTTTTCAAATAAAAAATATTATTCTATTTTCGAGACGAAGAAACTTCCTTTTCTATCAAATATATCAAAAAAAACGAGCATAAAAGAATAGATGAATGTTCAATTGATGACAAAAACAAAAGAAATAAATTCTTTAGTTTTTTCTTCCTACTACCAAAGCATTTAGTCTTTTAAACTTAATTCATTTCAAAATACTTCAATTGGTACACGCAAGAAGTAAGCCAATTCAGCAGCTTTTTGCTCAATTTCTCGTGTAGTAAAATTCTCATCAGTACGAATTAAAGGAATAGCCCCTTGACCTCGAATTTCCATATAAAGGACACGCCGAGCAGAAACACCCTCTTTAACTTCTATTCTGATGGACTGAATATCTTTCATAAGGAATCGTAAAAAGATGCGACGGCTTTTTCCAGGAAATCCCCAACGAAAAATACGCACTATTCCTTCTTTTCGGTCGAAAAGATCATAACCACTACCCACATTCCACAAAATAGTGCACCATAAATAGCAACTAATAAAGAGACCTGCGATCCCATAGAAAGACATCACAATCCCTTGTGGAAAAAAAATGATTTCCTGAGACGGAAATAACGATATAAGATTTCTACCAAGATAACTGGAAGTTCCAACCAATAAGAATCCTAATGAACCTAAAAATAGGATAAAGGCCCAGCAGAAATTACTTGTTTTTCGAGACCCCGTTATAAATTCTATCCATATAGATTCTGATCGCCAACTCATATATATTAGATCCAGTTATACAATTTTTTGGAATTGAGAAAATATGACTTTCCTTTTTTTGTTTTCAAAGTAACTCTCATCAAATATTTTGTTGTGAACCTTTACCTTAGGAGTAATTCATAGAATTGTTTATATCTAAAATAATAACATCTCCTTCCTTTATATGATCCCCTATAGTTATATACATACAAATAAATACATTGACTTGAATTTCATACATCGGCCCGCCCGATGAGGATCCATTTTTCAAAAGAGCGCAAATTTATTTACTCATATAATACGTTTACACATGCATAAGAGCTTTTTTATTTATGTTTGTAGGAATCCATGTGTTATACAATATTCTACCAAATGGGTCTTATTGAATCGAAGTTTTTAAAATAAAAAAGGGGTGATACGATTAGGTCTCATCCGCTTTAAAAAATCTTATTTTTTTGAATATGAAGAAATAAAGAAGCCATTGCAATTGCCGGAAAGACGAGGCCTACTAAAGGCACAAAAATAGAGGGTAAGTTATTGAAAGTTGTCATAAAATGGGTACCTCAATTTAATATTTGTACCTGTTATTGTTATATTCTGAATTCTAAAGATATCTTAGAATATCTTGTATTTTTATTATTTCTATTATATATATTATATAATTATACTAAGTATCTTTAAGTAAATATATATCTAATACTAATATACAACCTAATAGAAATATAGAGAATAGAACCTAATAGAAATAGAATAAAAAAATAGGTACAAGAAATGCCAAACTAAATAAATGGACTTATTCATCTTTCAAAATAAAATAGATGTATCATAATCCCCTTGTTAGATTTATTATTCTTTTTGTCTTCTAATCGTCATTAATAAAGAAAACATTTTTTTTCATTAAAAATTTCTACAAAATTGATTAGAATCTGATCCAACAACAGGGAATTTTCGGGAAATGCAAAAAGATGGAAGACTCTCCATAGATCCGTATATATCTCTATTTGAATTATCTATACCAAGGGAGGAAAATGAACTTTGTTTTCTTTGGCTAGTCTAATTTGAACTTCCCGAAAGAAAAATGCATTTTTCAGGTTTTTCGTTTAATTCTGATAAACTAAACGTTCTATTTGATTTCATTTTTGTTCAAAGGAAAAAAAGCATGGAGCTGAAATAACTCACTCAGAACACCTTTTAAAGGATTACGTGGTACAATTGCATCCAATAAGCCCTTACGTAATAAAGATTCAGCCGCTTGTGACCCTTCAGGCACGGCTTTTTTCAATGTTTGTTCAATTACTCTTTTACCCGCAAATGCAATATAGGCATAGGGTTCGGCAATAATGATATCCCCCAACATACCAAAACTAGCTGTCACCCCACCGGTAGTAGGAGATGTAAGAATTGATATATAGAATAACTTTTTACTTGATTGATAATCACATAAAACCGAAGAAATTTTCGCCATTTGCATCAAACTTAAACTTCCCTCTTGCATTCGTGCTCCTCCGGAAGAACACACTAAAATAAGAGGTAAACATTGATTGGTAGCATACTCGATCAAACGAGTTATTTTTTCGCCTACTACGGATCCCATACTACCCCCCATAAACCGAAAATCCATAACCCCAAGGGCTACCGGAATACCGTTTAGTTGACCTGTACCTGTTTGAACAGCGTCAGTCAATCCTGTCGTTTTTTGAGCAGAGTCAATACGATTTTTATAAGGTTCCTCCTTCGAATGAAATTTAATGGGATCCGCAGAGATCATGTCTTCATCCATAGGATTCCAAGTACCCGGATCAATCGAAAGCTCGATTCTCTCTGAACTACTCATTTTCAAATAATGTCCACATTGTTCACAAACATTCATTTTGACTTTCTTATACATTAATCCATAACAATTGTCGCATTGAATCCACAATTGATTGTAGTTTTGAGTTATATCGAAATCCTTAGAACTCATTAAATTACTACGATTCCTATTAGTTCTTATCTTGTAATTTTTGCTTTCACGAATCTTTCCACTTTCACTACAAATGAAATTATAAATGTAACTTTCATTGGAATTATTACTATCGCTTAAAAAGTGACTATCAATAGAGATGTGAGAACGAAAATAAGAATCAATGCAACTATTAATGTGATTATTACAATTATATTTAGTATCCTTAATGTAAGGATCATAGTGCAGATCGTTGTCACCTTTAGATCTATTATTCAGATAACTAGAACTACAATAACTATAAAAAAAAATTTCTAGGTCACTCAAATCATTGTCAATCTCAAATTTGTTCTTTTTTATATCAAAATATATAGAATAACTATTCTTATTACTATCCCTAACAAAAAAGGTGTCATCCGATATGA